AACGCAATTTTTGCTTTTCTTCTAAACGAATACGATATTGAGATTTTTTACCGGAGCGCGATTGATTTCTAAGATCGTTTCCGACTCGGGGCCTTTTACTAGTTAGTCCCGGTAAAACCCCCAGCCGGCGTATTTTTTTGAAACGAGGCCCTCGGTAACGTGACATAAAAACTCCTTTTTTTGTATTGAAATTTTAGAAACCTAACTTAAAACTGAACTAAATATATACTTATAAATATATACTTATACTAGATACTAGAAATAAGAATGAGATGCATTCTATCAATAGTCAGACTCTCTTTTATATCTAAATATATCTTTTCTTTTTGTATAGAATACATATCTATTTCTAAAGATCTATACAAAAAGAAAGGTATACAAAGAAAAGTATAGATAAAGAAAGGTTATATCAGGAGTCCCTGATTTGTTCTGCGGAGATATAATGACTCTCATTTTTATTCAATTCATAATTGGCAATTCCTACTACATAATATAATTATCGGGGACCTTTTGAAAAAGGGGAAGAGAAGCTTTTTCAATACTCTTTGATTTCAAAAAGACACTATCAATCATGTCAAAAATAAACCAAATAGAGAAAAGCCGGCTATCGGAATCGAACCGATGACTATCGCATTACAAATGCGATGCTCTAACCGCTGAGCTAAGCGGGCTAAACTAACATCAATTTTTATATGCAGAGGAACTTAAGCAAACTGTTGAATCTTAGCTCTTCATAAGTAATGTGAAGATATAATAGAATTGCAAATAAATATTGTAATTGAATCTTATTATAGAACATAAGAATTAATATAAGGATTAATAGAATATCGCACAATATAGAATTTCGACCCATTTATTATATCAATTATCTCTTTATCAATATCAATAAAGAATATCTTAATTAGGTAGTCAAATTTTATTTTTCATTTCTTAAGATTATTTAATATCTATTTTTGAGTTATAGAATTCTAATATTCTATAATAGAAATACATATCAAATTATTAAAAAAAAGGAATTTGAATAAAAAAAAAAAAAAATAAAGAATATGAGTATATAATATGAATGAAATCAAATAATATGAATGAATAGATTCTATCTATATAGATAGAAGATCAAATTTGTATTCTATAAATACAAAATTCATTTTTTAGATTTATAGAAATCGAATTTATTACATTGTATAAATGAAATTTGTAATGTAATAAATAGATGTAATAAATTTTCGTTTTCGCTATTCGTTATTTTCAATTAGATTCGAATTATCTAGAATTATGGAAGGTCTGCTCTAGGGAAAGAAAAAATGAAATAGAAAGATGCAATACAGATAAATTTAATTTAGATCATAATGAAACATTGCCTTTCTTTTCATTCGGAAAGGTGGAAGCTAAGACGAAAAAAAGAAGTGATCCTTCGAGTATTCAAAATTTCACGAAAAAATCAGAGAAAGAAAGGCATATATAATATGTATGTGGTGTATATACATATATATTGAATTGCGGATATCTAAGTAATAGAATGATTTCTGATTGTACCAAATATGGGTCGTCGAGAAAGAGAAAAGAAGATAGAAGATAAGCAAAAAAGAGGAAAAACTTTTCGATATTCAATATAGAAATCGGTATTTAATGAATATGAATTAAGTGGGTACAATATAATTGAAATGCAAGAAAAAAAAAGAGAATGGCAGAATAATGAGACAAAAGAAAAAAGAGAAAAAAGGGGATATGGGGGATATGGCGGAATTGGTAGACGCTACGGACTTAATTGGATTGAGCCTTGGTACGGAAACTTACTAAGTGATAACTTTCAAATTCAGAGAAACCCTGGAATTAAAAATGGGCAATCCTGAGCCAAATCCTATTGTCCGAAAACAAAGAAAGATTCAGAAAGCAAGAATAACACAAGGATAGGTGCAGAGACTCAATGGAAGCTGTTCTAACAAATGGAGTTGGGTTGACCGCGTTGCGTTAGGAAAGGAATCCTTACGTCACAACTTTCGAAAGGCTAAAGGAAAGGATAAACCTATATACATATATATATATATACTGAAATACTATCTTCAAATGATTAATGATCACCTGACCTTTTATTTTGTCATATTTATATTATATGGCAAATAAGCGAATTGTTGTCAATTGATTCCAAGTTTAAGAAAGAGTCGAATATTAATTGATCAAATTATTCACTCCAAGGTCTGATAGATCTTTTTATTTTGAGGAACTGATTAATCGGAGGAGAATAAAGATAGAGTCCCGTTCTACATGTTAATACCGACAACAATGAAAGTTATAGTAAGAGGAAAATCCGTCGACTTTAGAAATCGTGAGGGTTCAAGTCCCTCTATCCCCAAAAAGGCCTATTTGGCTCCGATTCCCTAATTATATTATTGTTTCTATTCTCTTTTCCTTTTTGTTAACGTTTCAAAAGTCATTATCTGTCTCATTCATTCTACTCTTTCACAAATGGATATGAGCAAAATTTTATCTTATCACAAATCTT